CTATAGGATAACCTCCTTCCTGAGCGTTATTTGGTGTTTTCATACGATATCCGCGATTCCTCTCGATTTGTAATCCAATACACAAATCAACGGGTTCTGTCAGGCTAGCTATATGCTGTGTAGTATCAACGATTTCCACGGAAGGCGGTGAGATGATGTCTTGAGCAGTTACATATCCAGGACCCTTGACGCAAATAGATGCGTCGCGAGTTCCGTACAGATTACTTCTCAATACAATTTCTTTCAAATTCATTAAAATTTCATGTACTGATTCTTCAATACCTACTATGGTAGAATATTCGTGTGGTATCTTTTCAGATTTTACGCGTGTGATACATGTTCCTTCTATTTCTCCAAGCAAAGCCCTTCGCATAGCGATGCCTATTGTATCGGCTTGACCTTTCATAAGCGGAGACAGAATAAAACGCCCATAATAAAGACGCCTACTGTCTGCTCTTGATTCAACACACTTCCACTGTAGTGTCCGAGTAGATACTGCTACTTCCTCTCGAAGCATAGTAATTTTATTTGATCAGATCATTGAATCATTTATTTCTCTTGAAATCCGTTCAATTCTTGTTTCTATACGCGCCTTTTTTTAGGAGGCCTACATCCATTATGCGGCATAGGGGTTACGTCTCTGACAAAACTTAATAGTATACCACTTCTACGAATGGCTCGTAATGCTGCATCTCTCCCAAGACCCGGACCTTTTATCATGACTTCTGCTCGTTGCATACCCTGATCTACTACTGTACGAATAGCATTTGCGGCTGCGGTTTGAGCAGCAAATGGCGTCCCTCTTCTTGTGCCCCTGAAGCCACAAGTACCGGCTGAGGACCAAGAAACCACCCGGCCCCGTATATCTGTAACCGTTACAATGGTATTGTTGAAACTTGCTTGAACATGAATAACTCCTTTTGGTATTCGACGTCCATTCTTACGTGAACCAATGTGTCCATTCCTGCGTGAGCCAATTCTTGGTATGGTTTTTGTCATATTTTATCATCTCATAAATATGAGTCAGAGATATACGGATATATCCATTTCATGTCAAAACAGGCCTTTTATTTTATTTGTGTATTGGGTCCTTTGTAGAGTCCCTTTTAAGAAAGATTATCCCTGTCTCTGTTTATGCCTCGGGTTGGAACAAATTACTATAATTCGTCCCCGCCTACGGATCAGTCGACATTTTTCACAAATTTTACGAACGGAGGCCCTTATTTTCATATTTGTCATTCCTTACCTTAATTCTGAATCTACTTTTTGGAAGAAAATAAGTCTCTTGAAATTTGGAACCTCCAATTGTATCCGCACGAGAGGGATGCTGAAAAAGCCGCTTAATTTAATCATTCGAATCTTTGTTGCGGAGTCTATAAATTATGCGTCCCCTGGTTGAATCATAACGACTTACTTCAATTTTAACTCTATCGCCCGGCAGTATCCGTATAAAACTACGTCGGATCCTTCCTGAAACATAACCTAGAATCAGATCTTCATTATCTAAACGAACCCTAAACATACCGTTGGGAAGTGATTCAGTAATTAAACCTTCATGAATCCATTTTTGTTCTTTCATTCCAGGTAACCCCCTTGAATTATCAACTAATGGAGGAGGAGTGATATTAGACAACCCGCCTTTCCTTTTTTTTAACAAAACAAAATAGGAAGTTACGGGTGCAATTCGGATACCAGAAAGGTCACCATATATAACACAAAATTTCTCCTCCGATTCCTTCTAGTCGAGCCTCTCGGTCTGTCATTATACCCCGAGAAGTAGAAAGAATTACAATACCCATTCCTCCTAAAATCCTAGGAATTCTCCGACGGTTGGAATAGATTCGTAGGCCGGGTCGGCTTATACGTTTTAAAACAGTTCTATATGGTCCTTTTCTATTCCTTCTATGTCGCAGAGTTGAAACCAAGAAATTTTTATTGCTTGCTCGATGTTTTCTCACATTTTCGATAAAGCCTTCTCGTAGAAGTATTTTAACAATGTTTTCGGTGATATTTGTAGATGCTATTCGAACCGTTCCTTTTTTATCCATGTCAGCATTTCGTATAGAAGTTATTATTTCGGCAATAGTGTCCCTACCCATGATGAACTATAATTATTGGTGCCTCCGCGTTTTTATATAAGCAACATGCTCTGCTTTTTTATTCTTTTTTTATAAATTATTAATTTTTATGAATTATTTAAGGTATATGCGTGAGAAACAATCTACTAATGCATTCTACTAATTAATTGAATATAATTCAGATACCCCATTATTTTATGTTCTCATCTATTAGTATTTATAATACCTCAGGGGCTAATGAGACTATTTTAGTAAAATTCAACTGTCTCAATTCCCGGGCGATCGCACCAAAAACTCGAGTTCCTTTTGGATTTCCTTCTTGATCAATGACAACTGCTGCATTGTCATCATATTGTATTATCATACCATTGTCACGTTTGAGTTCTTTACATGTACGTACAATTACAGCTCGGATCACTTCTGATCTTTGTAGAGGCATATTTGGCACTGCTTCTTTGATTACAGCAACAATAACGTCACCAATATAAGCATATCGGCGATTGCTGGCTCCTATGATTCGAATACACATCAATTCTCTAGCCCCGCTGTTGTCCGCTACATTTAAATAGGTCTGAGGTTGAATCATATTATTATTTTTTTATCTTTTTTTCTTTCAATGCAAAGGGCGAAGAAAAAAAATAAGAAATATTGTTTGTCCATAAATAAATAAACTGCGGTTTTTTCACCACAAAGGCCCCTTTACTTTCGTTCCACATCCCTATCCCGAAATAACGAATTGAGTTCGTATAGGCATTTTGGACGCAGCTATAGAAATAGCTTCTCTAGCTACAATTTCTGATACTCCACCCATTTCATAAAGTATTCGACCCGGTTTAACGACGGATACCCAATATTCGGGGGATCCTTTCCCCGAACCCATACGTGTTTCGGTAGGCCTTACTGTAACAGGTTTGTCTGGAAATATACGTACCCATATTTTTCCACCACGACGCGCATATCGTGTCATGGCTCGTCGCCCCGCTTCTATTTGTCTAGATGTGATCCAAGCGGGTTCAAGTGCCTCAAGGGCGTATCCGCCGAAACAAATTTTATTGCCTCGATAAGATATTCCCTTCATTCTTCCTCTATGTTGTTTACGAAATCTGGTTATTTTTGGGTTATAGTTGATGGTTGTTTCTCAATGCCATCTCTACTGCAGAACCGGACATGAGAGTTTCTTCTCATCCAGCTCCTCGCGAATGAAACGATTCAATAATATTACAGATATATATAAATAAATAGAAATAAATATATATAACGTAATTGTCTTTTATAATTAATGAATCTTAATTTTTACCTTTATTGAATCGCCCAAAACTTAGCAACCCAACAAGGCTTTCGCGGGCGAATATTTGCTCTTTCAACATCCCTTTCATTCGTAGTAGCATCCCACGACCTATCAGAATAAATGAATTGGTTCTTGGCTCGTTCCGCCATCCCACCCAATGAATCATTAGGATTCGTTTTCAAGGGAATCTTCCGCAGTCACAGGTTCTGTCGTTCCCATCGCTTCTCGATTAATGGCTAGGCCTGAACTCTGCAATGGAGCTCCTAATAAAATTTGTTCCTGAATCAATCTTCTCAGTCTTTATTGACTCGATGCTCTTTATTATTTTTTTTTTTTCTTAGGAATTGGATTCATCTAATTATTAATTGGAGTAGATAAGTTCCTTATTGAAATAGGATAAGGAAAAAATCCCTCCCCAAGCCGTGCCTGCATTTTTAATTGCAATGGACGAATCAAATATAGTATATATTAATGCTTTATTACACTGCCTTTTTTTATGAGATAGTTCATAGACCATACATATTGGAATAATATATCATTGCTATTCTTTTTCTTTCTTTCTCTCACCCTTCCATCTATCCATATCCCTTTGTTTTTTCTTTCACAACCTTAATAAAATAATCTTATTTATTTTTCTTTTATGTAAAAAAGATTTCAGTTGCTACAACAATATGATCGATACATCATATCATATAGTGACTGGTTCCTTGGATCCAGATAATACGAAGCAATGAGCTGGTTATTAGTTATATAGTTATTAGTTCATACTGGGGGACAGTCCCTTGTTTTTTAATCCTAACCCTAAATAAAAAACCAACGAGTCACACACTAAGCATAGCAATTAGATAGAGTCAATCAAATTGTTATTAAACCCTATAGAATTAAGAATTAGAAAAATTAGAATTTGTTTTGATTGAACGGAAAAAAATAAACGAGTTTGTTATTTTTTATTCAATTGCCGGATGGATGAAATAGAAAGACAAGCCAACCAAAGGACCATTATTCCTCGCCTGCAAATATCCAAATTTTTATTCCTAATGCCCCGTAGATAGTTCGAACTGTATAGGAACAATAATCAATTTTAGCTCGAATGGTTTGTAGGGGAACCCTACCTTCTCTGATCCATTCGACACGTGCAATTTCTTTTCCATCGATACGCCCTGAAATTTGGACTTGAATTCCTTTTGTATCTGCTTGTTCAGTTAATTCAATAGCTTTTTTCATTGCCTTTCGGAATGAAACTCTATTCTTTAATTGTCCGGCTATAAATTCTGCAAGAATATTAGGTTGTCCATAAGGTTTTGCAACTCTTGTGATAGCAATGTTAAGTTTTAGGTTCACAGAATTAAATTCTTTTTGTACATTTCTCTGTAATTCTTCGATTCCTCGTGGGCTGCCCTCTATTAACAATTTTGGGAATCCCATATATATTATGACCTGGATCAGATCGATTCTTTTTTTAATCTTTATGCGTGCAATTCCCTCGACACCAGAGAATATTTGCATATTTTTTTTTACATAATTCTTGATACAATCCTGTATTTTTTTATCTTCCTGGAGACCTTCGGAATAACTTTTCGGTTGTGCAAACCAAACAGAATGATGACTTTGGGTTGTACCAAGTCTGAAACCGAGTGGATTTATTTTTTGTCCCATAGCACCTCGCTTTCTCTATAAGGCCATATCATTTCTCTATTAGTCCATGTCATTCTGTTCCGATATAGCATATGATCCATCATATATGGATACCTCTCTCTGACATCTGTATACTTATCTTTATATATCCATCCATATTTTCTTAACCATATGAAATAGTTTTTATCTTTAGATATATCTTGCAATACAATAGTTATATGACAGCTGGGTCTTTTTATCGGATAACTACGCCCTCTAGCTCTGGGTTTTAACTTTTTCATGATAGTACCCTCATTAACTTCGGCTTGACTAATGATTAAAGCCGTTTCGTTGAAACCCATATTGTGACTAGCATTTGCTGCCGCAGAATAAACTAATTTTAAAATCGGATAGCATGCTCGATAAGGCATGAGTTCTAATATCATAAGCGTTTCCTCGTAGGTACGCCCACGAATCTGATCAATTACTCTTCGCGCTTTATGAGCAGACATACGTATATGTTGACCTAAAGCGTATACTTCTATATCCGGGTCACTCTTTATCATAAGGTTCACCTCCCACCAATAAACGACGAGCACCCATATTCACTTTATTAATTAACGACGAGATTTATTATCGTTTCTCGCATGCCCCCGGAAATTCAGAGTAGGTGCAAATTCTCCCAATTTGTGACCTACCATACGATCCGTTATATAAATAGGCAAATGTTCCTTTCCATTATGAATAGCAATTGTATGGCCGATCATTGTGGGTATAATGGTAGATGCCCGGGACCAAGTTACGATTGTATCTTTTTCTGCCCTCATGTTGAGCTTTGCAATTTTTCCCAATAAATGATTAGCTACAAAAGGATTTTTTTTTAGTGAACGTGTCACAGCTAATTACTCCTATCTTTTTATTTTTTTTGTAAAGACGAGTAAACATATTATATTTTCAATATTCTCCTATTTACTACGGCGACGAAGAATCAAACTATCACTATATTTATTCCTTTTTCTACTTCTTCTTCCAAGCGCAGGATAACCCCAAGGGGTTGTGGGTTTTTTTCTACCAATTGGGGCCCTCCCTTCACCACCCCCATGGGGATGGTCTACAGGGTTCATAACGACTCCTCTTACTACAGGACGCTTACCTAACCAACGCTTAGATCCGGCTCTACCCAAACTTTTCTGGTTCACCCCAACATTACCCACTTGTCCGACTGTTGCTGAGCAGTTTTTGGATATCAAACGGACCTCCCCAGATGGTAATTTTAATGTGGCCGATTTACCCTCTTTTGCAATCAGTTTCGCTACAGCACCCGCTGCTCTCGCTAATTGTCCACCCTTTCCAAGTGTGATTTCTATGTTATGTATGGCCGTGCCTAAGGGCATATCGGTTGAAGTAGATTCTTCTTTTTGATCAATCAAAACCCCTTCCCAAACTGTACAAGCTTCTTCCAAAGCATACGGCTTTCTGGATGTATATGATATCTAGACAGATGGATCTCATATGAATCGTATGATGAAGTACCACATGAGTGGATATATAGGAATCCAAATCTGCCGAATCACTCATGTTATGATCTTCTACATCCTAGGTCTCTCCGTTCCTTCATCTGGCTTATGTTCTTCATGTAGCATTCAGACCGAATGACTCTATGAAATTACGTCGATACTTCCACATATTACGGGTAACGTAGGAGACATATCTATTTTTCCCCGGGGGTAGAATTACCACTGCTTAGCTTTCAATTCGCCTCTGACCATCAAATGAAATGTGAATAACCCGTCCTCCTCTCTTTGAAACAAGGGGTGCTTCCGGCTCTGTCGGTGCTTCAAACAATTTTGTCTTCTCCATATTACTATATCTCTAGAGTCAATAATTTTATATGAGGAACTACTGAACTCAATCACTTGCTGCCGTTACTCTTCAGTTTTCTGTTGAGGTCTATCCCGTAGAGGTACTCAAATTGGATCAGTGATCGATTTCTAGGTTTCGTTGTAAACCTAATTGGTTACTTCCAATTACGTAAATCAATGGTTCAAACCGCACTCAAAGGTAGGGCATTTCCCATTGAGATAGGAACTTCTGTACCAGAAACAATGGTATCTCCAATTATAGCCCCTCTGGGATGTAAAATATATCTCTTCTCACCATCCCCATAGTGTATGAGACAAATATATGCATTTCGATTAGGGTCATATTCTATGGTTACGATTCTACCAGATATGTCTTTTTCATTCCGTCGAAAATCGATTTTACGGTATAGACGCTTATGACCTCCCCCTCTATGCCTTGCGGTAATGATTCCTCTGGCATTACGACCTTTACCACAACGACGCTGTCCATAGATCAAATTATTTCGTGGATTGGATTTCACTTGACTGCCGACGGCTCCATTGCGTGTGCTCGGGGTAGAAGTTTTGTATAAATGTATCGCCGTGTTATTAAGTATTTTTATTTAAGTTCTTTTCTTTCTAAGAGGTGGAATAGAATAACCCGGTTGAAGCGTAATGATCATACGTCTGTAATGCATTGTATGTCCCATAATGGGTCCCATTCTTCTACCCTTTCCTGGGAGTCGATGACTATTCATAGCTATTACCTTGACACCAAAGAAGAGTTCGACCCAATGCTTTATTTCTGTCCTAGTTGATCCTGATTCGACATTAGAAGTATATTGATTGTTCCCCAATAACCGAATACTTTTGTCTGTAAATACTGCATATTTGATTCCATCCATAAATCCATTTTCTTCCCTATGAGTTCCAGTATCGATAAGAATTCTATTTCTTACTGTTCATATGTTATGGTATGAATATACCATACCAATTCGTTATGTATGGATGATGAGATTTCATTGATACAGAGCCAATTCCAATAGACGTATTGAACGTTCCCGTTGGCGTGCATCCAGCAGGAATTGAACCTACGAATTTGCCAATTATGAGTTGGGCGCTTTAACCATTCAGCCATGGATGCGTAACGGGTATCGTCGTACATCGTGAATAACCAAATTCCAATTGAAATGAAATCCTTAGGAGGAATCAATGAAGCAGGAAGCAGTGAAACGACATCCATTAAAATCCTGGATCTTCGAATTGAGAGAGATATTGAGAGGGATCAAGAATTCTCACTATTTCTTAGATTCGTGGACCAAATTCGATTCCGTGGGATCTTTCACTCACATTTTTTTCCACCAAGAACGTTTTATGAAACTCTTTGACCCCCGAATTTGGAGTATCCTACTTTCACGCGATTCACAGGGTTCAACAAGCAATCGATATTTCACGATCAAAAGTGTAGTACTGCTTGCAGTAGCGGTCCTTATATATCGTATTAACAATCGAAATATGGTCGAAAGAAAAAATCTCTCTTTGATGGGGCTTCTTCCTATACCTATGAATTCCATTGGACCCAGAAATGATACATTGGAAGAATCTTTTGGGTCTTCCAATATCAATAGGTTGATTGTTTCGCTCCTGTATCTTCCAAAAGGGAAAAAGATCTCTGAGAGTTGTTTCATGGATCCGAAAGAGAGTACTTGGGTTCTCCCAATAACTAAAAAGTGTATCATGCCTGAATCTAACTGGGGTTCGCGGTGGTGGAGGAACCGGATCGGAAAAAAGAGGGATTATAGTTGTAAGATATCTAATGAAACCGTAGCTGGAATTGAGATCTCATTCAAAGAGAAAGATATAAAATATCTGGAGTCTCCTTTTGTATCCTATACGGATGATCCGATCCGCAAGGACCATGATTGGGAATTGTTTGATCGTCTTTCTCCGAGGAAGAAGCGAAACATAATTAACTTGAATTCGGGACAGCTATTCGAAATCTTAGTGAAACACCGGATTTGTTATCTCATGTCTGCTTTTTGTGAAAAAAGACCAATTGAAGTGGAGGGTTTCTTCAAACAACAAGGAGCTGGGTCAACTATTCAATCAAATGATATTGAGCATGTTTCCCATCTCCTCTCGAGAAACAAGTGGGGTATTTCTTTGCAAAATTGTGCTCAATTTCATATGTGGCAATTCCGCCAAGACCTCTTCATTAGTTGGGGGAAGAATCCGCACGAATCGGATTTTTTGAGGAACGTATCGAGAGAGAATTGGATTTGGTTATACAATGTGTGGTTGGTAAACAAGGATCGATTTTTTAGCAAGGTACGGAATGTATCGTCAAATATGCAATATGATTCCACAAGATCTATTTTCGTTCAAGTAACGGATTCTAGCCAATTGAAAGGATCTTCTGATCAACCCAGAGATCATTTTGATTCCATTAGTAATGAGGATTCGGAATATCACACATTGATCAATCAAAGAGAGATTCAACAACTAAAAGAAAGATCGATTCTTTGGGATCCTTCCTTTCTTCAAACGGAACGAACAGAGATAGAATCAGACCGATTCCCGAAATGCCTTTCTGGGGATTCCTCAATGTCCCGGCTATTCACGGAACGTGAGAAGCAGATGAATAATCATCTGCTTCCGGAAGAAATCGAAGAATTTCTTGGGAATCCTACAAGATCAATTCGTTCTTTTTTCTCTGACAGATGGTCAGAACTTCATCTGGGTTCGAATCCTACTGAGGGGTCCACTAGAGATCAGAAATTGTTGAAGAAACAACAAGATTTTTCTTTTGTCCCTTCCAGGAGATCGGAAAATAAAGAAATGGTTGATATGTTCAAGATAATTACGTATTTACAAAATACCGTCTCAATTCATCCTATTTCATCAGATCCGGGATGTCATATGGTTCCGAAGGATGAACCGGATATGGACAGTTCCAATAAGATTTCATTCTTGAACCAAAATTCATTTTTTTATTTATTTCATCTATTCCATGACCGGAACAGGGGAGGATACACGTTGCACCACGATTTTGAATCAGAAGAGGGATTTCAAGAAATGGCAGATCTATTAACTCTATCAATAACCGAGCCGGATCTGGTGTATCATAAGGGATTTGCCTTTTCTATTGATTCCTACAGATTGGATAAAAAAAAATTATT